CCCTTGATCACTTACAGTACCCCAAACATCCGACTGCATTTTCCAACTGAAATGGAAAATGACTACCGAAATTGCATTGTACATCCAGAATAGACCTAAGAAAACATGATCCCAGGCGGATACTTGACATGTTCCCCCTCGCCCAGGCCCGTCGCAAGGGAAGCGAAAACCGAGATTTGCTTTATCAGGTATCAAACGAGAACTGCGAGCAAATAAAACGCCTTTTAAAAGTATTAATACAGTCACATGGATGGTAAATGCGTGAATATGGTGGACTAAAAAATCTGCGGTTCCTAATGGAATAGGTAGCAAAGCGACTTTGCCGCCTACAGCTACTAACTCGCCACCTCCCCACGTTAAGCTGGTACTTGTTGTTGCACCAGGAGCTGTTACGCCAGGTGCGTCAGCATGGATATTTTGTACCCATTGAGCCAAGATGGGTTGTAATTGTATGGCGGTATCCGAAAACATATCTTGGGGACGGCCTAAAGCACTCATGGTATCATTATGAATGTACAAGCCAAAACTGTGAAAACCTAGAAATATACATACCCAGTTAAGGTGCGATATGATTGCATCGCGGTGTCTAAGGACGCGATCTAATAGATCGTTGTACCGAGTAGTTGGATCATAGTCTCTTACCATAAAAATGGCTGCATGTGCAGCAGCACCAACTATTAGAAACCCGCCAATCCACATGTGGTGTGTGAACAAGGAAAGTTGTGTACCATAGTCAGTAGCTAGGTATGGATAGGGGGGCATAGAGTACATATGATGAGCTACAACAATAGTTGTAGAGCCTAACATAGCGAGGTTAAGAGATAATTGAGCATGCCATGACGTTGTTAGGATTTCATAGAGACCCTTATGGCCTTGTCCTGTAAATGGGCCCTTATGAGCCTCCAAAATATCTTTAAGTCCATGACCAATACCCCAGTTGGTCTTATACATATGACCCGCGATCAAGAAAAGAATAGCAATAGCTAAATGATGGTGCGCAATATCGCTCAACCATAGGCCTCCGGTTATTGGATCTAATCCTCCGCGAAAACTAAGAAATTCCGCGTATTTGGACCAATTCAAGGTGAAAAAAGGAGTTGCCCCTTCGGCAAAACTAGGATAAAGTTGAGCCAAAAGGTCACGATTCAAGATAAATTCATGAGGAAGTGGTATCTCCTTAGGATCAACCCCAGCGTCGAGAAATTGGTTAATCGGTAAAGATACATGAATTTGGTGTCCCGCCCAAGAAAGAGACCCAAGTCCTAATAACCCCGCTAAGTGGTGATTCAACATGGATTCTACATCTTGGAACCAGGCCAATTTGGGAGCGGCTTTGTGATAATGGAACCAACCTGCAAAAAGCATTAACGATGCAAAAATCAATGCACCGATTGCGGTACAATACAGTTGTAATTCACTAGTTATTCCAGATGCTCGCCAAATCTGAAAAAACCCGGAGGTTATTTGGATTCCTCGGAAACCCCCACCTACATCACCATTCAAAATTTCTTGCCCTACTATTGGCCAAACTACCTGAGCACTAGGTCCAATGTGAGTAGGATCGCTTAGCCATGCTTCATAATTGGAAAAACGGGCACCGTGGAAGTACATGCCACTCAACCAAAGAAAGATAATGGAGAGTTGGCCAAAATGAGCACTAAAGATTTTTCGAGAGATCTCCTCCAAATCACCAGTATGACTATCGAAATCGTGAGCATCAGCATGTAGGTTCCAGATCCAAGTGGTAGTATCAGGGCCCTTAGCTAATGTTTTTGAGAAATGCCCGGGTCTGGCCCATTCCTCAAAAGATGTTTTTACAGGATCCCTATCCACAACAATTTTAACTTCTGATTCCGGTGAACGAATAATCATTAGGTCCTCCTCTTTCCGGACAAGACATACAAAGAGACCTGCCAACTGTCTTTTTAGTGAATCTTTGAAAGATCGATATTATGGTTAGCCTTTTTCTTTACTATCTACCGTCCTTCTTTTTTTTTTAGTTATTCACTGGAGCAATTATATATTGAAGTCAATCCGAGGCAAGTGTTCGGATCTATTATGACATAAGAATTAGGTGCCTAACGGACAACGGTTATCCGGGAAAATTATTTCCCGACGTAATAAATTTTTTTTAAGAAGCTAGTGTATTTTTTTTGAGAGTATAAGTCCCTATCTACATCTACTTTCCTTGAGTGAGCATAATATAGATTTTTTATTCGATTCAAAATTCCAAGATAACTCATTAGAATTTTTAATAAGACCACCCTGATATATATATATTAGGTAGGAATATTTAGATTGACCCCTTTTATTTGCTTTATTCTCTTCTGTTCTAGAGCCCATCCCTATTGTTTATCCTTATGAAATTTGATATAAAATCGAAGGTAGAAGAAAGGGATATAATGAAATTATTGATTCGATCTTCCCCCCTAAATTATTTGATTAATGGATCAACAACCAAATCACCCTTTTTCTGAAAAAGTAGAGTGCCCTTATTCAAATTCAAAGCGCTTCGTAATCTTCAACCAGTTCTGTGCTTCAATATAATTTCCCGGAGTAAGCCCTATAGCTTGTTTCCAATACTCAGCAGCTTGATCAAACCAAGCTTCCGCAATTTCCGAATCACCCTGTAGAATGGCCTGTTCTCCTCGGTCGGAATAGGCATTTCCTTCCCCTAGAACCGTACTTGAGAGTTTCCTACCTCATACGGCTCAGAAATTCCTATCTTTATTTCCCCTATCTTAACTGAATTTGATTTCTCAAAAATCGATCCAATTTCTTCTTGGGTTAAGCAGAAGAAGTTAATTACTTAAGTTTCAAACCCTAATTTTGATCAATAATCAGTTTGATCTTTTCTCCCACCTTCAGAAGAATGAAGCATAGATAAACCTATATCCTTCGTTCGAATTTTCTGAAAGGTAACTATCTCGGTTTCGTTTCTTTCATATATGAAATTTCTATAGAATCCTTGAAAAAGACTTTTTCCCATAAGGAAGAAAAAAGAACTTACTATCTTTGGGATCTGATACTACACCGCTGCTTAATCCCTTAGTGGATCGACTGTATTACATAAGCGGATTCCTAAATTGTGCCCCATATTATGGTATAATTAAGCAGTTTTTTTTAGTTGTATCGACCTAGTCGCTCACTAATTGATCTTTACGGTGCTTTCTCTATCAATTTGAGACTTTATCCATAGAGTAGTAGTATAGGCTCTACTTTATTCCTATTTATTCCTATTTGGATTCTCATGAAGTGTCCTTCCTTCCTACAGCTGATAGGGCAAAATCGTTGTTTTGACGATCCCTATGTAGAAAGCCCTTTTTCTAGTATTTACTAGAAAATTTCATCTTTTTTTTCTTCTTTCTATAGTGGAGATAGTCGCACGTAATGACAGATCACGGCCATATTATTAAAAGCTTGTGGTAAGAAGGGGTTTCGTTCTAGCGCCCGGAAATAATATTCCAAAGCCTTTGTATGCTCTCCATTGCTTGTGTGTATAAGGCCTATGTTATATAGTATATAACTTCGATCATAGGGATCAATTTCTAGTCGCGTAGCTTCATAATAATTCTGCAAAGCTTCCGCATAATTTCCTTCGGATTGAGCCAACATCCGTTACGGTCGTTCATTCTATTCAAAAAATCTCCGTTTCAAAACCGTACATGAGGTTTTCATCTCATACGGCTCCTCCTTTCTTTACATAGTACTAAGCGAAAAATCTATAGAATGAAAATCGAATTAGTCCCATCTCATTATGGACCGAAAGGGGCTGGTATTTTTCCAAGAAATCTCTAGCCAACCTTCCCTCAAGAGGTTTTTCTTAACACCAATGAATTCTATTAATGCTAGAGGAAAACGATAGCTCCAAGAATTTCTTTGTTCTCAACGCCTCCTATTTATAGGAATTAGCCACTTCAACGACCTTTGATGGTTATAAGGGTATCCAAAGTACAAACCTGATGGTTGTTTGTTATCCCAACCATTCTTCCCAACCCTGATACCGATCAGGAAAGGGCTAATTTCTAACAAAGTTTTTCTCTTGTTGATTCCTATTTCGAGGTGTAGTGCTTTTCTCCCCTATGCTGCCTATTGGTACTAGTAGAGTAGGATTGGCCTGTAATATGGAACCCATCCTGTAGGTCTAACCTTTCGCTCAATACTCAAATCTACAATTGAAGCATCTGAAGCCACATCAATCGAGGATACACGACAGAAGGAATTGTTAGTTCACCTCACCTTCCCCAAGCGTGGGTTTCCTTTACTAATTTTGTTCTCTCTATGTGAAACCCCTCTCTTTCTCGTAAGACTGAGATGTAGGTAGGGCTAAAAAAAACAAACAAAAAAAAGACTCAAATCGCACCATCTCTATAATAAGTAAATGCCCGTTTTTCCCCTGAGGTTGTCGGAATTATTTGCAATAAAATATTGGCTACAATCGAGGAGGTCTTATCAATGAAATTTCCATTTATACGGGATCTAGGCATAATTCCCAATCCATTCTATATAGAATTCTTTTCATTCTATCACAAAATAACATAAAAACAAAACATTCGATTCGTATAAATCGATCCATACGCTCTAAATGGATAAGAGAGGTATGGATTTTCCGCTCAACTAAAATTGTCTCCTTTTCCTTCTGTTTGGACAAGAAGAGATATGAAATATTTGACTAAGATTGGATTTAATTCCACTTTCCTATTTCTCAACAACAACTTCTCTCATCAGCTATTTCGCGTTTTCAAAGTCATTAATTATCGCGTACCCCCTTTTTTTATTTAGATTGTACAGCATAACGTACCTTATGCAAATAGAATTAAGGGGTTCCTTTATTTTCTTATGGAATAAGAAGAATTGTTCCATTCTCTTTTTATTTAGGTTTTCCCCAAAGAAAAACTTTTTTTGGAGCGTAATTCCTAGTAAAAAAATCCTGGATCCTTCCACTTAGATGAAAAGGGATGAAAAGGAATTTTTCCAATAGAGCCATGGAATCCCCGAGTGGTTGTAGCTGTAACCTGTACTTCAGGAATACGAAAACTCGCTATTCACTCAGTTTTTTTCCATAATAAGATTATGTAGGAGAGATGGCCGAGCGGTTCAAGGCGTAGCATTGGAACTGCTATGTAGACTTTTGTTTACCGAGGGTTCGAATCCCTCTCTTTCCGTTTCTCTTAATTCATCAACGTTACCGATCACAATGTATCAAATCAAATAACAATTTATTGCAGCAATAATACCTTTATTTAATAGAAATTCTCTATAGCAAATTGCTGCGGTATGTAAAATACACATAGACTAAATAACAAAAAAGAAAAAAGGATTCTAAGGTGAATCTATTTCTGCTAGGTGAATGGGAAAATACGAATTAAGAGCCTTAGGTCGATTTAGTTCGGGGAAAGGGGAAAAATTTTTATGAACCTTTCCTTTTTTCATTAAGTTCAAGTCTGACGAGAGTAATATTCTACAACTAACAACTCATTTATTTTGAGACCGACCCATTTCCTATCTAGGATTTTTTGTACTAGTCCCTTATATTGCAATGTGTCAACCGTCAAATGCTTTGGCAATTTGCCCTGATCGGATGAAGCAATAGAATTTTGAACGAGACGTTTTGATCTTTGGTTATCCTTCGTAGTAATAATATCTCGGGGTTTGCAACGAAAACTTGGTATATCAACTATACGACCATTAACTAAAATATGTCTATGGTTAACTAATTGCCGGGCCCCAGGAATGGTTGAAGCCATACCCAATCGAAAAACGATATTATCCAAACGCATTTCGAGTAATTGTAGTAAAACCTGACCTGTTGACCTTTTTGCTTTTCCGGCCATATGTACATATCTAAGTAATTGTCGTTCTGTCAGACCATAATGAAAACGCAATTTCTGTTTTTCTTCAAGACGAATACGATATTGCTCTTTTTTCCCAGAATGGAATTTCTTTTTCAGATTACTTCCGGATTTAGGTGTTTTTCTAGTGAGTCCTGGTAAAGCTCCCAGACGGCGTATTTTTTTTAAACGAGGTCCTCTATAACGGGACATGAAGACTCCTTTTTTATTTTATTGAAATTTCATTTTACACAATAAATTTCATTGTATTTACATTACAGAATACATCGAAATTAAAACTGAATTAAACTAAAGGATAAACAGAGTAAAATCCACTAAAGTACCACAGTACCACAAAAAACGTAATTTCATCAACATCTGGACTTTTTGTATATATATTATATATTTTAATGTTTTGTATCTAGCAAAATTGTAAGGTAGAACAACATAATAGACTCTGGATTCTCCATTTAATTCGGAGGAAAAGAGAGATTTTTGTTCATGGAACATCGACAGAGAAAAAAGCCGACTATCGGATTTGAACCGATGACCCTCGCATTACAAATGCGATGCTCTAACCTCTGAGCTAAGTGGGCTTACATAACAGAAATAGTGTAACAAATAGAAATATATATAGGAAATCTGTAAAATGTAAGATCTTAATTATTAATCTTAGTTATTAACTAGTTCCACATTGGAAGTTCTACTTAGAAAAAAAAGAAAAAAAAAGAATGAATATCAAGCGTTATAGTATGATTTAGAATACTATAAAAAAAAAGGGGGGGGGGGGAGAAAAACTTTGGAATATATTGATTCCGATTGAATTGGAAATATATCAACGATAGAATCAATGCAATTCAGAATTGCAATAAGCGGGGTCTATCAAATAGAGATGAGCTGCTAGACTACGTCGAATAATGAATTCAATGATTCAAAAAAACTAAGAGATAAATGAAATTACACAAGGAATCCTAGTTTCAAAGAAAAGGAAAATGGGGATATGGCGAAATCGGTAGACGCTACGGACTTGATTGTATTGAGCCTTGGTATGGAAACCTGCTAAGTGGTAACTTCCAAATTCAGAGAAACCCTGGAATTAAAAATGGGCAATCCTGAGCCAAATCCCACTTTTGAAAAACAAGCGGTTCTCAAACTAGAACCCAAAGGAAAAGGATAGGTGCAGAGACTCAATGGAAGCTGTTCTAACGAATCGAGGTAATTACGTTGTGTTGGTAGCGAAACTCCCTCTAAATTAGAGAAAGAAGGGCTTTATACATCTAATACACACGTATGGATACTGGCATAGCAAACCAAAGGATTAATCACAGAATTCTATATCATAATATAGGTTCTTTATTTATTTTTGAAAATGAAATTCAGAATTATTATGAAATAGAAAATTCTGAATCCATTCTACTCGAACATTGAGTAATCAAATCCTTCAATTCATTGTTTTTGAGATCTTTTAAAAAGTGGATTAATCGGACGAGGATAAAGAGAGAGTCCCATTCTACATGTCAATACTGACAACAATGAAATTTCTAGTAAAAGGAAAATCCGTCGACTTTATAAGTTGTGAGGGTTCAAGTCCCTCTATCCCCAACAAACCCTCTTTTATTCCCCAACCATAGTATTTATCCTCTTTTTTCTTTTATCAATGGGTTAAAAA